TTTATATTCATTAATATTAGTAAACAATACTGAAAATAAACTCAAAATAAAATAGGAGACATAATTCACATGGATATAGTAAGTATCGCTTGGGCTGCTTTAATGGTAGTCTTTACATTTTCCCTTTCACTTGTAGTATGGGGAAGAAATGGACTCTAAAGGGAAAAGGTACTCGTAATTGAGTTGGGGAATCAAACTGTATCAATTTTTTGATAGATTGTTCTTCAAAACATTATTTACTATGTTAAATATTAAAGAAAACTATCGTTATTTAAAAATTCCATTCGATTCTGATTCTAGTTTGGATTAATGTATTCAATTAAATGTATTATATGAATAATACACCTTTTCAATTAAAAAAATATTTCAATGTTAATATTTTTATTCTATTTCGATGAACCGGCTCGACTCTTACTAAAACTCGATAATGAAGACAGACCCTCTTTCTTTTGATTTTTTTACTTTTTTTTTGTTTCAAAGATCTGTTTTGGTATTGGTATTCAAATATGGTGGGTGGACAACGAAATATTATGTTTTATATAGATCCATTTCATATTACATGATTCGAGAGTTAACAGTGGCCCCCTGCCCCCTCTCTCTAAATAAATTTTAAAAAGCAACTCCTTGAATCGTTTGTCAACAGCCGCCCAATCAAGTCCTTCTTAATAATTTGATATCATTCTATTTTAGAGTCATGTGAGTCATAATTTGCTTTCAATTATTTCAACTTGTATCTTTCTTTATCTTTATACATATAATATACTATATACTACAAACTTTATACATTATAATTACACTACAAGTAAATTATAGTATGGTAGAAAGAAGAATTCATATATTTCTTTCTATCATACTGTCGAGCTGTCGAGTATCATAAAATATCACGGATTCGAGTTCACCTTAGTTAAGAACTAAGAAGTCAAGTTTTCTTCAAATTCATCATTTTGAAAAATCATTTTGACTAGCCGTTTTTACATAAAGGATAAGTAAAAAAGCAGTAGGAACTAAAATGAACAGTATAGTAGCAATAAATGCAAAAATGTTTACTTCCATAATTTCATAGTATTTTTTTTTACTTTTCAATAAATAACTCGGGATTGAATCCCATAGAGATGAGAAACCTTTCGGTCATAATAAATTCAATGGAATGAAAATACAAATTACATCTCTATGATATTGAATCGGATCAATATCATGAATAACAATATCTGACTCTCAAATCGATTTTTCATCATGAATCGGATAAGAAAATAAATTTCATATGTTTCATGCGAACACATAATGAAATTTATTTATAATTAAAGGGTCGGGCGACCCAATCGAACAAGTAAAACTCCTTTACTATTCCTAATCCACATACGACTCCCTACCATCAATCGGTATTAGTTGAAATCATTTTCCATATTGATTTGTTTTTCTTATCAAATCAATATTTCCCGTTGGAAACGAGTTCGTCCCTTCCGCCCACAGAAACTGGAAATGATTTATTGGCTTCGTCGGGACTGACGGGGCTCGAACCCGCAGCTTCCGCCTTGACAGGGCGGTGCTCTAACCAGTTGAACTACAATCCCAATAAATACAACATAAATTACATATTCTTATGATTTCACTTTAACTATTTCATTAGAATCACTGTGTTGTCAAAAAACAAATAAACACGAATATGTATACATATCCACCCACGTAAATGCACTTTTAAGTTAATGAGAGTGGAAGAGATTAATTTATTGGTAATCCTTATACTTAAAAATCGAGATATTAATTTAGTACCAAGACCAAAATTTTCGAATTTGTGTAAACAAATAAAAATAAAATATCGAATCTGGATCAGGTACATTTCTAAAAGACAAACTGATTCTATTATATCATGATGGATCAACGAATTGTTGGGTCGAGCCGGATTTGAACCAGCGTAGACAAATTGCCAACGAATTTACAGTCCGCCCCCATTAACCACTCGGGCATCGACCCAGAAAAAACCCTTAGACTTATTTATAATCATATTAGTACCCTACCCCCAGGGGAAGTCGAATCCCCGCTGCCTCCTTGAAAGAGAGATGTCCTGAACCACTAGACGATGGGGGCATACCTACGCGACCTACATCATACTACGAACCATAGTATGAACAGTTTTGTGAAATTGTCAACGTATTGATAATGAGAAATGGTATCTAATCTAACGTATCTTTGCTGATTCCATAGAATTGTTTTATTCGTCATTCACAAATCATTTAAATGGCATTTTCTATATTTAGTTTAGTAAACAAAAAAGAAAAATAAGAATACAGAGACCCCTTTCGGTAACGAGTTTGTCTTCCAAAAATTAGGTTTAGTACAAATTGCATTGATATTTTTGATACACTATCCCCTCACCCAGTCAATCAAATCATTCTAAATGGGCTATTCACTTAAAATTAATATATATTAATTAAAATTAATATTAAAATATAGAATAACTTATTCCGAAATTGAAGGGAAGAGGGGCCGGCCCCTTTAACTC